TTTAATTGTTCACAATAATGTAAATACTTAAATATTGTTTAGGTAACGAAATACTCGTTAATGTTATAAAAGACAAATAGGAAAGCCAGAGGAAAATTTACGGATATTAAAATCGCCAAAATTTGCTCTGAAATTTCCAATACAATACGGGCATAAAATTAAGCTTTCAAAATAATTTTAATAATGTAAATAAGAACTCTTTTGTTCAGAATCGAACCACTAGAGACTTTCCTGATTCCGGGGGGTTGCAGGAGCAATAGTCATCTTAGCGGTGTGGGGGGGTAGGGGGGGTTTAACGCGCAAAAACTGGGGTTTTAATAGGTAAGTGTGAGGAAAAATACACTGCATTATGCTCTTGATATTAAAGTATGCTACTATTAAGGGAAAGTCTTTTCAACACGCTTACTATGTGCTCGTTCCTAAGGTTAGTTCCACCTTAAGATGTTAGATGAATTTGCACTGTGAAATGTCTATTGAAAGGAAAGAGAAAAAAAAGGAACCAAATGCCCTATGGAAAGTATGCTCGGCATGGGGGGTGCTCCCGCTTATGGTCGCCACCATTAACTTATGCAAGCGTCGATGAAAGTGGGGGGAATAATATCAATTAATGGCCCTGAAGTAGGAACCAAATGCCAGGAATAGTTCACTGTGTGCGACCCCCACAATTACTGTCCCTCACTTTCAATAACCGTTGGCATTAAGATATGGACTTGTTGGTCGGTTCTTACTGCGCATTATATTTGTGATGTGGCGGGATGCCTAGTAAACTTATATCTTGACTGATGGATTGTTCTGTCAGGGCCATAACTGATCGTTCTTAGTTCTTGAATAAATATTATGTTTTGGCTTCTCTTCGTGTTGTTAGTGAGTACCGTGCACCACATTAATGTTTTAATCCATTTTATGGTGATAATACATATTATGTCCTTGAATGCCCTGATTATATGGTTAATATATATGAATGGTGATAATACATATATGTATATACACCAGCAAAGAATAGTTTAATTAAGAATCTTAGCTTTGGGAGCTAAGGGTGGGAGTTAAAATCTCCTTTCTTTGAAGCAGTAGGGGGGATTTTAACCTCCGACGGCTGGTTTACAAGACCAGGGCTCTGGCGCTGAGCTACTAATGCAGGCCAATTCTAGGGTTTTATTTTCCATGAAGCCCGCTAGCGGTATAAGTACTAGGAAGATTGAGAAGTATAGTACTGATGCAACTTGTCCAATGATTACGAAGGGGTGGGTGACGGGCATTCCTCCAATTCATGTGAGGATAAGAACATCTGCAATCAAAGTTCAGAACAGAAACTGGGTGACAGGGCGGAATGTCAGGCTTCGTTGTTTAGAAGTATGAAGGATCGGGACAAGTATTAGTACTAAGATGGAGAACAGAAGGGCTAGTACGCCTCCCAGCTTGTTGGGGATAGATCGTAAAATGGCATATGCAAACAGGAAGTATCATTCGGGCTTGATGTGAGGGGGAGTAACTAGGGGGTTGGCGGGTGTGAAGTTGTCTGGATCTCCTAGAAGGTTGGGTGAAAATAGTGCAAGGGTTGTCAGTGCAAGAAGAAGGCCTACAAACCCTAGGAGGTCTTTATATGAGAAGTAGGGGTGGAATGAGATTTTGTCTGCGTCCGAGTTTAGTCCTAAAGGGTTGTTGGAGCCTGTTTCGTGTAAAAATAGCAGGTGAATTAGGGTTGCACCGGCGATGACAAAGGGGAATAGGAAGTGGAATGCAAAGAATCGGGTGAGTGTGGCGTTATCAACTGAGAACCCACCTCAGATTCATTGTACAAGAACATCGCCCACATAAGGCACAGCCGATAGTAGGTTGGTAATAACTGTGGCCCCTCAAAAAGACATTTGTCCTCAAGGGAGAACGTATCCTACGAAAGCAGTGACCATTGTTAGTAAAAGGAGAACAACCCCGATGTTTCACGTTTCTTTATAGAGGTACGAGCCGTAGTAAAGACCTCGCCCAATGTGGGCGTAAATACATACAAAGAAGAATGAAGCACCATTGGCGTGAAGGTTACGGATTAGTCAGCCATAATTAACGTCCCGACAGATGTGAGCAACGGATGAGAAGGCAGTGGCAATATCTGAGGTATAGTGTATGGCGAGGAAGAGGCCTGTGAGGATTTGGCTAATCAAGCATAGGCCTAAAAGGGATCCAAAGTTTCATCATACTGAAATGTTCGAGGGGGCGGGGAGGTCAACGAGGGCGTCATTTGCAATCTTTAGCAGGGGGTGTGTTTTTCGAAGGCTTGTCATTAGGTTCCTATAGTTGAATAACAACGGTGGCGTTTCAAGTCATTGGTCTTGGTTAGAGCCCAAGTGGGAATTATGACTTACATTATGTCTTTACTTCTGTTTGGGTTAGTTCTGGGCATGGTTGCGGTGGCTTCTAACCCCTCTCCGTATTTTGCGGCTTTGGGGTTAGTGGTTGTGGCTGGGCTCGGGTGTGGGGTTTTAGTGGGGCATGGGGGTCCCTTCTTATCTTTAGTTTTATTTTTAATTTACCTTGGAGGAATGCTTGTGGTATTTGCCTACTCTGCGGCTCTTGCCGCTGAGCCACATCCTGAGAGCTTAGGGAGCGCCCCGGTTTTATTTAATATGGTTATGTATGTGGTGGGGGTGATTATAGCGGCGGCGGTCTTTTTGCAGGGGTGATATGAGTTCTCTTGGGTTCCGGGGGATGAGCTAGAGGAATTTTATCTTTTACGGGGAGATATTGGCGGAGTTGCTCTGATTTACTCCACTGGTGGGGGGATATTAGTGGTCGGGGCATGGGTGTTGTTGCTTACGTTATTTGTTGTGTTGGAGTTAACGCGGGGGTTGAGTCGTGGGGCTCTTCGGGCTGTTTAAAGCATGAAAACAAGGGTAGTAAGGGCCAGGGTTAACACGAAAAGTGTGAGATAGGTTTTTACTAGGCCTTGTTGCAGGTTGCTGGTTGAGATAACCAGGGGTTTAGTTATTGAGGCAGTTGCTTTAGGGCCCACTTTTTCTAGTCAGGTTTGGTCGACTAGTTGACTGGCAAGTTTTTGTCCTAAGACAAGATTTAGTTTAGGTATAGTTCGATGAATAATGGCTGGGAAGAACCCAAGCATGTTCGAGAAATGGTGGGGTGACAGGTTGGGGGTGGCTTTGAGTTGTTTACTTGTGAGGGAGGCTAATTCCAAGGCAATCAGTAACCCTATAATTGTAACCGTCAGGGCTGCTATCTTAATTAGTAGGGGCATTGATATCACAGGGGTTTTGATGGGAAGTATGTTTGTTGTAATTAATAGGCCCGCGATAATGCTACCTCAGACTAACCGTTTCAATGGGTTAAGGACTGCAGGGTTATTTTCATTAATTGGGGAAAGGGCATTAAATCGTGGGTGACCTATTAGGACAAAGTAAATAACCCGCAGGCTGTAGACGGCTGTGAAGGAGGTGGCTAAAAGGGTGAGAATGAGGGCTCAGGCGTTTAGGTGCGAGGTATTTAATGCCTCGATAATTGCGTCTTTTGAGAAGAATCCTGCTAAAAAAGGGGTTCCGGTTAGGGCCAAGCTGCCAACAATAAGGCAAGAGGATGTAAATGGGGTGAGGTGGTGTAGGCCGCCTATCTTGCGAATGTCTTGTTCATCGTTAAGGCTGTGGATAACGGAACCAGAGCAGAGAAATAGTATGGCTTTGAAGAACGCATGGGTGCAGATGTGGAGGAATGCTAGTTGGGGTTGGTTGAGGCCAATGGTTACTATTATTAAGCCTAGCTGGCTTGATGTAGAGAATGCTACAATTTTTTTAATGTCGTTCTGAGTGAGCGCACAAGTTGCTGTAAATAGGGTGGTTAGTGCACCTAGACACAGGCAGGTGGTTAATGCAGTGGGGTTGTTTTCTAGAAGAGGACTTGTCCGTACAAGTAGGAAGATTCCCGCAACAACCATTGTGCTGGAGTGTAGTAGGGCAGAGACTGGTGTGGGACCTTCCATGGCGGAAGGCAGTCACGGGTGAAGTCCAAACTGTGCAGACTTTCCTGTTGCGGCTAGAATGAGTCCCAGGAGGGGAAGGGTGAGGTCTAGGTCTTTTGTGTTTATGAAGATTTGGTGAAGCTCTCATGAGTTGGTTTTAGTTATCAATCAGGCTATAGCGAGGATAAGGCCAATGTCCCCTACTCGGTTATAGACTACAGCTTGGAGGGCCGCTGTGTTTGCATCGGCCCGGCCGTACCATCAGCCGATAAGAAGGAATGATATAATCCCTACTCCCTCTCAGCCGATGAAAAGTTGGAATATGTTGTTTGCAGTCACCAGTACAATCATAGCAATTAAGAAAATGAGGAGGTATTTAAAGAAACGGTTTATGTAAGGATCTGCATGTATATATCATGACGCAAATTCTAGGATTGCTCAAGTTACATATAGGGCAATAGGGGTAAAGATAATTGAGTAGTGGTCAAATTTGAAGCTGACGTTTACGTCGAAAGTTTGGGTATTTATTCAGTGTCAGGAGGTAACTACTGACTCAGCGCCATTGTTAAGGAACAAGAAGAGAGGGGTGAGGCTAACGAAAAATGCCAGGGCGACGGCTGTCTTTACCGAGGTAGTGGCTCAATCTTGGTTCAATCGTTTGGGGGTGAGGGTTGTGGCAATTGGGGCTGCTAGTAGGAAAAAAATGAATATTAACGATGAGGTTATTACAATAGGGGTAGATGACATGATAGCTGCTACTTGGATTTGCACCAAGAGTTTTTGGTTCCTAAGACCAATGGATGAGCTGTTATCCTTTAGAAGCTTCTCGAGCAGAGCCTTGGAGTCCAACCATGGTGGCGAAGATTAGCAGTCTTTGTTGCTGGCGAGCCTCTCTCGGTGGACAAGGGGCTTCTATCCCCTATCTTCAGAATCACAATCTGATATTTTGGTTAAACTATGTCTACAGTAAGTTCAGCCTCAGATTAGTTCGGGTTTTATGACTAATAGGAGAAGCGGTAGTAGATGTAAGGCTATCACTAGGTGTTCTCGGGTGTGGGACGGGTCTATTATAATGAGGTGGGCAGGGACAGGGCCACGTTGAGTTATAAGGAATATGTAGAGTGAGTAGCTAGCGGTAATGAGAGTTCCGGCCCCTGTTAAGAGCAGGGTTCAGTAGGACCACTCAAATAGGGAGGTGATAATTATTAGTTCTCCCATAAGATTCGGTAGGGGTGGTAGGGCTAAGTTGGCAAGAGTTGCAATAAATCATCAGCTAGTTATGAGGGGGAGCACTATTTGTAAACCTCGTGCTAAGAGTAAAGTTCGGCTGTGTACTCGTTCGTAGTTGGTATTGGCTAAGCAGAAGAGTGCTGAAGATGTTAGTCCATGTGCGATCATTAAGATCAGGGCGCCGGCAAGTCCCCATGGTGTTTGGATAAGGATACCTCCGACTACTAGCCCCATATGGCTTACTGATGAGTAGGCAATAAGGGATTTTAGGTCTGTCTGTCGGAGACAGGTTGACCCTGTTATAATTACACCTCAGAGGGCAATAACAATGAATGGATAGCTGAGTTCTTTGGTTAGAGGCTCTAATATGGTTATTATCCGGATTATTCCGTAGCCCCCTAGCTTAAGTAGGACTGCGGCCAAGACTATTGAGCCTGCGACGGGGGCTTCAACATGCGCTTTGGGTAACCACAGGTGGGCTCCATAAAGTGGTATCTTTACTAGGAATGCGATTAAGCATCCGGCCCATCATAGCTTGTCTGCATAGGTTGCTAGTGGAGATGGGCTCACATATTGGGATGTGAGTAGTGACAGGGTACCAGTGTCTTTGTGAAGTAATACTAGGGCGACTAGTAATGGGAGTGAGCCAGCCAGGGTATAAAACAAGAAATAGATCCCGGCATTTAGGCGCTCCGTTTGATTGCCTCACCGGGTAATAATAATTAGGGTAGGGATCAAGGTGGCTTCAAACATAACGTAAAATATTATTAACTCTGTAGCGCCGAATGCTAGGATAAGAAATGTTTGGAGGAGTGTTAATAGTGTGAGGTATATTCGCTGCCGGTTGATGGGTTCTGATGCAGTGTGGTGCTGGCTTGCCAGAATCATAAGGGGTAGTAGTCAACATGTAAGGGCAAGGAGGGGTGTTGATAGTGGGTCTGTGCCTATATAAATATTAACGCATGTTCATCCTGTCTCAGAGGTTTGGACTAGTCAGATGAGTGCGGAGGTTGCGATGATTAAGCTTTGGGACAGAGTGGTTGTTCATAATCATTTGGCTGGCACTAGTCAAATTGTTGGGAGGAGCATTAGTACTGGAATAAAGATTTTTATCATTGTAACAGGTTTAGGGCTTGGAGGCGGTCAGATCCGTGTGTGCGAGCAGTAGCTACGAGGAGTGCAAGACCTGCACTTGCTTCACATGCGGAGAAGGCCAGTAGTAACATTGGAGCTGCGGAAAAGTTCATGGTGCTTAATTGTAAGGTTCACAAGGACATTCCAATAAACAGTGAAAGTATTATCCCTTCCAGGCAGAGGAGGGCAGAAAGTAAATGTGTTCGGTGAAATGCTAGGCCTGTTAGCCCTAAGATGAAGGCTGATGAAAAGGCAAAATGAGTTGGTGACATTAGGTAATTATGGACTTTAACCACAAGTTTCTGAGCCGAAATCAAATATTTTTTTTAAATTAATTACCTATTCAGCCCACTCTAACCCTCCTTGTGTTCACTCGTAAATTAGGCCTAAGGTAAGGAGTGCTAGAACGATTACGGCTCAAATAAGGGTGAGGGTTGGGGATATCAGTTGGTCACCTCACGGTAGGGGAAGGAGGAGAGCAATTTCAAGGTCAAAAAGCAGGAAGAGGATTGCAACCAGGAAGAAGCGTAGCGAGAATGGGAGGCGGGCCGACCCTAAGGGGTCGAAGCCGCACTCATAGGGGGAGAGTTTCTCATGGTCTGGCGTTATCTGGGGTAGTCAGAAGGACACTGTGGCTAAAATAACGGAGAGCCCAATGGTAATTGTGATCACGGTCATTGTTAGATTCATTATCTTTCCTTGGACTTTAACCAAGACCGGGTGATTGGAAGTCACTTATACTAGTTTAATACTAGAAAGATTAAGAACCTCATCAGTAGATAGAGATATATAGGAATAGTCAGACTACGTCTACAAAGTGTCAATATCAGGCGGCTGCCTCGAATCCGAAGTGATGTTCAGATGTGAAATGGTATTGGATTTGGCGTAGCAGACAGACAGCTAGGAATGTAGAGCCAATAATCACGTGTAGCCCATGGAAGCCTGTTGCTACGAAAAATGTTGAGCCATAAACACCGTCTGCAATGGTAAAAGGTGCTTCATAATATTCCATGGCTTGGAGGAAGGTGAAGTAGAATCCTAATAGAATGGTTAGGGTGAGTGAATGGATTGCTTGTTTGCGTTCGCCTTCTATTAGGCTGTGATGCGCTCAAGTGACTGTGACTCCGGAGGCTAGCAGGACGGCTGTATTCAGTAGAGGAACTTCGAAGGGGTCGAGGGTAATAATGCCTGTAGGGGGCCAGCACCCTCCTAACTCGGGAGTAGGGGCAAGGCTGGAGTGGTAGAAGGCTCAGAAGAAGCCTAGGAAGAAGAAAACTTCGGAGGTAATAAACAGAATTATTCCATATCGGAGCCCTTTTTGAACAGGAGGTGTGTGGTGGCCCTGGAATGTTCCTTCTCGTACGATGTCTCGTCATCATTGATATATTGTAAGGAGTAGCAGGGCTGTTCCTAATGTCATTAGTGTTGTAGAACGAAAGTGAAATCAGGTTGCTAGTCCTGATGTTATTAAAAGGGCGGCGACTGCCCCTGTTAAAGGCCAAGGGCTCGGGTCTACTATGTGATAAGGGTGTGCTTGATGGGCCATTACACGTTTTCTTGTAAATAAAGGGTTAGAAGGAGGACAAATACGTAAGCCTGGATCATTGCTACGGCAACTTCTAACAGGGTTAGTAGAAATAGCACAATTGTTGTTAAGATGGCCACTGTGGGTATCATGGGAAGAAGAACAAAGGCCCCTGTGGCAATTAGTTGAATCAATAGATGGCCTGCTGTAAGGTTGGCTGTTAGTCGAACTCCTAGTGCAATAGGGCGAATGAAGAGACTAATTGTTTCGATAATAATTAGTACTGGGACAAGGGCGTCGGGAGTACCTTCTGGGAGAAGGTGGCCTAGAGCATGGGTTGGTTGGTTTCGTATTCCAATAATTACGGTGGCCATTCAAAGGGGCACAGCTAGCCCTAGATTAAGGGATAGTTGAGTTGTGGGTGTAAAAGTGTACGGTAGAAGGCCCAGGACGTTTAGGGTAACTAAAAATAATATAAGGGAGGCTAGAAGGGCTGCTCACTTATGTCCCCCTACATTTAATGGTAATAAGAGTTGTTGTGTAAATCGGTTAATGAAGAAGCCTTGTAATTCAATAACCCGGTTTTGTAGCCAACGGTTAGTTGGTGTAGGGTAAAGAAGTCAGGGGAGACAAAGGGCGAGAGCCATTAGTGGGATTCCCATTAGGTTGGGGCTTGAAAATTGGTCGAAAAATCCTAGGGCCATGGTTAATATTTGTTGAGTCCGGTATTGTTAACGGCAGGGTTGGGGGCAATTGACGGGTAATTTGAGAGTCCTTTTTGCTGTTGCATCTTTACAATCAGAAGATAGTTAGGTTGGCTTGAGGGGTTAAGTTTTGCCATGTCGTTAGGGGTGATAGGGAGTCACCGGTTTTAGGTCTAAGCGCCACATGCCATACCCTTGGCTACCTAGCGATAATGCTTACGGGCTTTAAAAGACCTTTAGTTCTAACCTAGTTTGAAGGAATGGGGGGCTCAGGGAGAGGGTGTCTTTATGTCTAGTGTTTTGGGTTAGGATCATGGTCAGGTCCAACCATCTTTGCTCTGTTTGGCAGACACTTGGGTTTTTCCCGGCTTAACAAATAAGTGACTTGTAACTTTTAGGGGAACTAGGGTGAGCAGACAAAGTCAAGAAAAGACTAGAATTAACAATCATGGTTTTGGGTTTAATTGGGGCATGTCGCTAGGGGTGGGTGGTGGTCACCAATCTTTAGCTTAAAAGGCTAACGCTATAACCGGTTCAGCTTCTTAGCGAAGCGTCTTCGAGCATTCGGGCAGATCAGTTCTCAAAGTGTTCTAGTGGAACTGCTTCTACTACGATAGGTATAAAGCTGTGGTTGGCCCCACAGATTTCAGAACATTGTCCGTAGAAGACCCCTGGGCGAGATGCTACAAAGGCTGTTTGGTTCAATCGACCGGGAACTGCATCTATTTTAACGCCAAGGGATGGGACTGCCCATGAGTGTAATACATCGTCGGCAGACACTAGTACTCGAATAGGGGTCTCAACTGGAACGACCATGCGGTGGTCGGCTTCCAGAAGGCGGAATTGACCGGGGGCCAGGTCTTGGGTTGGAATTATGTATGAGTCGAAACCTAGTTCTTCATAATCAGTATATTCGTAACTTCAGTATCATTGGTGTCCTACAGCTTTAATTGTGAGCAAGGGGTTATTGACTTCGTCTATAAGGTAAAGAATTCGTAGTGAGGGAAGTGCAATTAAAATTAGAATGACGGCGGGAAGCACAGTTCAGATAATCTCGATCTCTTGTGAGTCAAGAATATATTTATTGGTTAACTTAGTTGTAACTATGGCGACAATAATGTAAAGTACTAAAGTGCTGATCAAGAAGACGATCATTAAGGCATGGTCGTGAAAGTGTAGAAGTTCCTCCATAACGGGGGAAGCTGAATCTTGAAATCCAAGTTGGGATGGATGAGCCATTAGTTCAAGATACGCGGGGATCTAACCCGCATTTCCGCCTTGACAAGGCGGTGTAATGTGCTTTATACTAGTATCTTATTTAAGAAAGTGGCAGACCGGCTATGTGGTCGGCTTGAAACCGACCTACGGGGGTTCGACTCCTCCCTTTCTCGTTAAGGCGTTTGTACTTGAACGAAAGCAGGTTCCTCAAATGTGTGGTAAGGAGGAGGGCAGCCGTGCAGTCATTCTACATTTGTTGTTGTTATTTCTACTGCTAAAACTTCACGTTTAGCAGCGAATGCTTCTCAGATAATAAATAAGAACATGATTACTGCGACTAGAGAGACTAAGGATCCTATCGAGGAAATTGTATTTCATAGGGTATAGGCGTCGGGGTAGTCAGAGTATCGACGTGGTATACCTGCTAGCCCAAGGAAGTGTTGTGGGAAAAATGTTAAGTTTACCCCTACAAATATGATTCCGAAGTGGGCTTTTGTTCAAGTGCTGTGTAGGGTATATCCAGTAAATAGGGGGAATCAGTGGACGAATGCGGCGACGATCGCAAAGACAGCCCCCATTGATAGTACGTAGTGGAAGTGAGCAACAACATAATATGTGTCATGAAGTACAATGTCTAAGGAAGAGTTGGCTAGTACAATTCCTGTCAGGCCCCCAACTGTGAAGAGGAAAATAAAGCCTAAGGCTCATAGAAGAGGGGTTTCTCACTTAATAGAGCCTCCGTGAAGGGTGGCTAATCAGCTGAATACTTTTACACCCGTAGGAATCGCAATAATCATTGTAGCGGATGTAAAGTAGGCACGAGTGTCTACATCCATTCCAACTGTAAACATGTGGTGAGCTCATACGATAAAGCCTAGAAGGCCAATGGCCATTATGGCCCACACTATCCCCATATAGCCAAATGGCTCCTTCTTGCCAGCGTAATAGGCGACAATGTGAGAGATCATCCCAAACCCGGGGAGAATCAGAATATAGACTTCGGGGTGGCCGAAGAATCAGAAGAGATGTTGATAAAGGATGGGGTCTCCTCCTCCCGCGGGGTCAAAGAAGGTGGTGTTAAGATTACGGTCTGTCAAAAGCATTGTAATGCCTGCAGCAAGGACGGGAAGGGACAGAAGAAGGAGTACGGCAGTAATTAAAACGGCCCATACAAACAGGGGTGTTTGATATTGAGAAATTGCTGGGGGTTTCATGTTGATGATTGTAGTGATGAAGTTAATAGCACCGAGAATTGATGAAATTCCAGCTAAGTGGAGTGAAAAGATTGTAAGGTCTACTGAGGCTCCTGCGTGGGCTAGGTTACCAGCTAGAGGCGGATATACTGTTCAACCAGTTCCGGCACCGGCTTCAACACCTGAGGAGGCTAGTAGAAGGAGGAAGGAGGGGGGGAGCAGTCAAAAGCTCATGTTATTTATTCGGGGGAATGCCATATCAGGGGCTCCGATTATTAGTGGGATTAGTCAGTTTCCAAACCCTCCAATTATGATTGGCATTACTATAAAGAAAATTATTACGAAGGCATGTGCTGTAACGATTACATTGTAGATCTGGTCATCGCCCAGTAAGGCCCCGGGTTGACTTAGTTCTGCTCGGATGAGTAGGCTCAGGGCTGTTCCGACCATTCCAGCTCAGGCACCAAATACTAAATAGAGGGTACCGATATCTTTATGATTAGTGGAGAAGAATCAACGTGTGATGGCCACAGGTAGGATGGCTGAGTTTTAAGTGGTGGATTGTAGCTCCATAAACAGAGGTTTGAATCCTCTTCTTACCAAGCCTTGAGGTGTTTCACATGTAGGATTGCAAATCCTGAGTAGTAGGCTAGCCGTCTACCGGGGCTTACCCCTACCGTCCGGTAGACGGCGGGGGAAGGTAGGTGGATGCTCGCTGGTTTGAGCGCTTAGCTGTTAACTAAGATTTTGCAGGATCGAGGCCTGCCTACCTAGTAAGGCTTTAGCTTAATTAAAGCGCCTGTTTTGCATGCAGGAGCTGTGGGTTAATTTCCTGCAAGCCTTATCAGGGACTGGGAGAGTCTCACTCTCGCTTTGGGCTTTGAAGGCCCACGGTCTCATTTAACCTAAATCCCTTAAGTGGTAACCAGCGCGATGGTGGCTGGTGTTAGTGGTAAGAGCATCAGAGATGCTACCGTGAAAAGGCTGAGTGCGAGAGTGGTTTGGCTCGAGGCTATCCGCCAAGGAGAAGTTGCCGTAATGCTGTTGGGAGAGGCGGTTAGTGTTATCGCGTAGCTTAGGCGTAAATAAAAGTACAGGCTTAGGAGGGCAGTTAATGCTGCTAAGGTGGCGGCTGGGGCTAGATCTTGTTTGGCAAGTTCTTGTAAGATAAGTCATTTGGGCATGAAGCCTGTAAGGGGTGGAAGGCCGCCTAGGGACAGTAGTACTAAAGGGGTTAGTGAGGTTAGTGCTGGTGCTTTTGCTCAGGTGGTGGCTAAAGAATTGATGTTTATGGCCTTGTTTAGTTTAAATACAAGGAACATCGAGGATGTTATGAGAATATACGTGAGAAGGGCAAGGATTGTTATGGTTGGGTAAAACGGGAGGACAAGTACTATCCAGCCAAGGTGTGCGATTGAGGAGTAGGCCAGGATTTTTCGTAGTTGGGTCTGGTTAAGGCCCCCCCAGCCTCCAACTAGTGTAGAGGTTAGTCCTAGAATTACAAGCAGGGTGCAGTTGACTGGCTGGGTCTGGATTAGAAGGGCAAAGGGGGCAAGTTTTTGTCAGGTCGACATAATAAGTCCCGTTAGGAGGTCCAACCCCTGTAGTACTTCGGGTAGTCAAGAGTGTAGGGGAGCAAGGCCTATTTTGAGTGCAATGGCGAGGGTAATCAGGCTAGCCGGAAGGGGGTGGGCTTGCTGGGTAAGGTCTCAGTGTCCTGTAAGCCAAGCATTGGTTGTGCTGGCAAATAGGAGTATAGCGGCGCCGGCTGCTTGGATTAAGAAATATTTTGTGGCTGCTTCAACCGCCCGAGGGTGGTGGTGTTGAGCCATTAGGGGAATAATGGCTAGTGTGTTCATCTCTAGCCCTATTCAGGCAAGGAGCCAGTGGGAGCTAGCAAAGGTTATGGTGGTACCAAGGCCAATACCAAATATAAGGGTTATTAAAATGTACGGGTTCATTAGCAAAGGAGGGATTTTAACCGTCATGTTTGGGGTATGGGGCCAAAAGCTTAATTAGCTGACCTTGCTAGAAAATAGTGTAGTGGAAGCACCAGGAGTTTTGTTCTCTTTAGGTAGGGTTCGAATCCCTTTTTTCTAAGAAGCCAGAGGGACTTGAACCCTCATAATTCACTCTATCAAAGTGGTCCTTTTATTCAGGCATAACTTCTTTTACAATTGGGGTGGTAGTCCTGCAAAAGCAATTGGGAGAGATAGGTGTCAAATAACCAGTGCTAGCGTCAGGGGAAGGAAGTTTTTCCAGATCAGGTGTATCAGCTGATCATACCGGAAGCGGGGGTATGAGGCTCGCACCCAGAGAAACAGAATGGAAAGTAGTGCTGCTTTAGTTATGAGGTTTATAGCAGTTAACTCCGGAAGGGCGGGGAGGTGGGAGGCACCTAAGAATAGGATTGCTGAGAGTGTATTTATGAGTAAAATATTGGCGTATTCGGCTAAGAAAAACAGGGCGAAAGGGCCTCCTGCATATTCAACATTGAACCCTGATACGAGTTCAGATTCGCCTTCGGTAAGGTCAAACGGCGCCCGGTTTGTCTCTGCTAGTGTTGAAATGTATCATATTGCAGCGAGCGGTCAGGCGGGCACAATAAGTCAGATAGCTTCTTGAGCAGTATTAAATGTCTGCAGGGCAAAGCCCCCCGTGAAAATAATAGCGTTTAGAAGGATAAGGCCCAAGCTAACTTCGTACGAGATAGTTTGAGCAACAGCTCGAAGTGCCCCGATGAGAGCATACTTAGAATTGGAGGCCCAGCCCGATCCTAAAATAGAGTATACTGCTAAGCTAGATAGTGCTAGGATAAATAGGATGCTGAGGTTTAGGTCTAGAACTGAATATGGAAGAGGCATGGGGGCTCAAAGTGTAAGAGCTAAGGTAAGTGCCAGTATTGGGGCAAATAAAAATAACACTGGGGAGGAGGTTGAGGGCCGCACGGGCTCTTTAATAAATAGTTTTACCCCATCTGCGATTGGTTGCAGGAGGCCGTATGGGCCTACGATATTGGGGCCTTTCCGTAATTGCATATAGCCTAGTACTTTCCGCTCAAGTAGGGTAAGGAATGCAACGGCCAGAAGAACGGGTACGATGTAAGATAGGGGATTAATAAGATGGGTCAGAATAAAGGAGGTCATAGTTAAGGAGAGGATTTGAACCTCTGTTCAAAGGGCTTAGGTCTTTTGCAATAACCGGGCTCTGCCACCCTAACAAGCCATTATCTCGGGCTGGGTTTTGTGCTCTCTTGCCTAATTTAGATTCTTTCATTAGGTGGGGGCGGGGCATACTTTTGGCATAGGCCCTCTCTTTTCGGTCCTTTCGTACTAGAAAAGAGCACTGCATAGATAGAAACTGACCTGGATTACTCCGGTCTGAACTCAGATCACGTAGGACTTTAACCGTTGAACAAACGGACCCTTAATAGCGGCTGCACCATTAGGATGTCCTGATCCAACATCGAGGTCGTAAACCCCCTTGTCGATATGAACTCTAGAAGAGGATTGCGCTGTTATCCCTAGGGTAACTCGGTCCGTTGATCGGCTTCAGCCGGATCTTTAGTGGTCAGAAGTACTGTTAGCTAGAGCTGTGGCTCTTAGTTGAAGGAGGGGGTGTTCCCATTCCGCACGGGGGTTTTATAGTTCTCCGCGGTCGCCCCAACCAAAGACATTAGGGAAGGTTGATCCACTAGTTTAGTCCTTTATTAGGGGTTACATTACATGGTCTTCCTTGGTGTCTAAAGCTCCATAGGGTCTTCTCGTCTTATGTAATTATCCCCGCTTCTGCACGGGGAGATCAATTTCATTGACCAGGAAAAGGAGACAGTTAAGCCCTCGTGGAGCCATTCATACAGGTCTTCATTTAAAAGACAAGTGATTGCGCTACCTTCGCGCGGTTAAAATACCGCGGCCGTTAAACATATAGTCACAGGGCAGGCGGGACCTCTTATTTTTTAATCTTGCAAGAGGCGATGTTTTTGGTAAACAGGCGAGGCTTCATTTTGTTTGCCGAGTTCCTTCTCTTCCTTTTAGTCTTTCCTTAAGGGCACGCCAGTGTAGGATTAACGGGCAGAGCATATGAAGTTTTTTCTCGTCAATTTTGGTATAATTCATAACCCTCTTTGATTTGGGGCCGTTATTATTCGGTGCGGGTTCGATCCGAATTACACTCGTGCAAGGAGAGAGTCTTGGCTCTCTTATTACTCATATTAGCAGGGTCTTTTCCATGTTTGTCATGGAGTGGCCCGATAAGGCTGGGGTGTAAGAATTAATGATCGTGATAATCGGGCAGGGCAGGTATTTGAGCTGTAACGCTTTCTGCAGGGTGGCTGCTTTTAGGCCCACCTAAATACGCATCCTTGGTTTTAATATGATCTTAAGTCTCCCATCAAAGTTGTATCTTTGGTCAAAGGGGCTGTACCCCCTTTGACTAACTCTCCAAGCTTCTCATTTTATCAGGGGTGTGTTACTGGGTTTAATAGAGAAGCTAGCAGGCTGAACTTCTATCCAATTCTCAGGCAACCAGCTATAACAAAGTTCGGTAGGTCTATCACCTCTACTTGAAGATCTTCCCACTCTTTTGCCACAGAGACGGGTTTGCCCTTTAAATAGGCTGTCCTGAAGTAGCTCACTTGGTTTCGGGGTATCAAACTAAAATACGTTTTGCTTGGGGGCACTAGCTAAATCATGATGCAAAAGGTACGAGGACGGATCTCTGCTTTTAAAGGCTTTACTGGTTTATTTCACTTCTCTTTCAGCGTTCCCTTGCGGTACTCTCTCTATAGCTTCTAGTTCTTTTTCTATCGCCTATACTAAAGGGGAAAAATGGTTTGTTAAAATTACGTGGTAATGTGTTTAGGGTTATTGATAGGGTTAAGTTGGTTATGTATTTGTGGGCTAGCTGTTGGGCGTCAGGGCGACTCGATTTGCACGGGTGCTTTCTCAGTGTAAGGGAACTGTTCTACTGTTTGAACTACGCTCTGATAATTTTTCCAAGTGCACCTTCCGGTACCCTTACCATGTTACGACTTGCCTCCCCTCTAGGGCTCTAATTTTTTAGGTATTAACGTTGATGTTTCGGGGAGAGTGACGGGCGGTGTGTACGCGCTTCAGAGCCGGCTTCAGTAGGACGCTCTACTTCCTACTTACTGCTAAATCCACCTTCAGAAGTAGTTTTTCAGTACATCATTCGTATGCTCTATTATAGAGAATGTAGCCCATTGCTTCCCTTTCCATGCGCTACACCTCGACCTGACGTTTTTGGTTATACCAATTGTGCTGACTACTAAGCCTTCACAGGGTTAGCTGACGACGGCGGTATATAGGCGGGATTAACAAGGAAAGGTGAGGTTGAACGGGGATTATCGGTTCTAGAACAGGCTCCTCTAGGGGGGTCTAAAGCACCGCCAAGTCCTTTGGATTTTAAGCTAATGCTCGTAGTATCCAGGCGGGTAGGGGTTGTAGTCAGCCTACCAATGTTTACGGCTGAGCATAGTGGGGTATCTAATCCCAGTTTGTGCCACAGCTTTCGTGGGGTCAGGTATCTTAAAGCCACTTTCGTGGTTGGGCTTCTGTTCTTCGGGTGCGTATGACAGCTTTGAAGAGGTGCGGCCTTAGTTTGTTTATTCCATAACCACTCTTTACGCCGGAGAATATCAACTTGGGCCCCTCGTATAACCGCGGTGGCTGGCACGAGTTTTACCGGCCCTTTTAACCTTAACTAAGTCAAGTTTTCACTTATTGCTTAATATTTATCACTGCTGAGTTCCCTTGGGGGTGTGGCTAAGCAAGGTGTCGTGGGCTAACGTTGTGTGCCTGATACCAGCTCCTTGCTCCCGGGTGGGGAGCTGTTAGGGCATTCTCACGGGGGTGCGGATACTTGCATGTGTAAGTCTGGTTAGAGCTGATAGTAAAGTCAGGACCAAGCCTTTGTGCTTGCGGGGCTTTCTAGGGCCCATCTTAACATCTTCAGTGATATGCTTTAATTAAGCTACGCTAGC